CAATCAATTATTCACAAACCTCATGTGGGGCTAATAGTTTTCAACCCTTTTCGCTCCGCTTATCCCTATCCCCCTCTAGGGGTATTTTAGTGATAGGTTCTATAGGAACTGGACGATCCTATTTGGTCAAATACCTAGCGACAAACTCCTATGTTCCTTTAATTACGGTATTTCTGAACAAGTTCCTGGATAACAAACCAAAAGGTTTTCTTATTGATGATAGTGATGGTATTGATGATAGTGACGATATTGATCGTGACTTTGATACGGAGCTGTTAACTATGATGAATGCGCTAACTATGGATATGATACCGGAAATAGACCCATTTTATATCACCCTTCAATTCGAATTAGCAAAAGCAATGTCTCCTTGCATAATATGGATTCCAAACATTCATGATCTGGATGTGAATGCGTCGAATTACTTATCCCTCGGTCTATTAGTGAACTATCTCTCCAGGGATTGTGAAAGATGTTCCACTAGAAAAACTTTTGTTATTGCTTCGACTCATATTCCCCAAAAAGTGGATCCCGCTCTAATAGCTACGAATAAATTAAATACATGCATTAAGATACGAAGGCTTCTTATTCCACAACAACGAAAGCACTTTTTCACTCTTTTATATACTAGAGGGTTTCACTTGGAAAAGAAAATGTTCCATACTAATGGATTCGGGTCCATAACCATGGGTTCCAATGCGCGAGATCTTGTAGCACTTACCAATGAGGCCTTGTCGATTAGTATTACACAGAAGAAATCAATTATAGACACTAATACAATTAGATCCGCTCTTCATAGACAAACTTGGAATTTGCGATCCCAGGTAAGATCGATTCAGGATCATGGGATTCTTTTATATCAGATAGGAAGGGCTGTTGCACAAAATGTACTTCTAAGTAATTTCCCCATAGATCCTATATCTATCTATATGAAGAAGAAATCATGTAATGAAGGGGGTTCTTATTTGTACAAATGGTACTTCGAACTTGGAACGAATATGAAGAAATTAATGATACTTCTTTATCTTTTGAGTTGTTCTGCCGGATCGGTCGCTCAAGATCTTTGGTCTCTACCCGGACCCGATGAAAAAAATGGGATCACTTCTTATGGACTCGTTGAGAATGATTCTGATCTAGTTCATGGCCTATTAGAAGTAGAAGGCGCTCTGTTGGGATCCTCACGGACAGAAAAAGATTACAGTCAGTTTGATAATGATCGAGTGACATTGCTTCTTCGGCCCGAACCGAGGAATCCCTTAGATATGGATATGATGCAAAATGGATCTTGTTCTATCGTTGATCAGAGATTTCTCTATGAAAAATACGAATCGGGGTTTGAAGAAGGGGATGGGGCCCTCGACCTACAACAGATAGAGGAGGATTTATTCAATCACATAGTTTGGGCTCCTAGAATATGGCACCCCTGGGGCTTTCTATTTGATTGCACCGAAAGGCCCAATGAATTGGGATTTCCCTATTGGGCCAGGTCATTTCGGGGCAAGCGGATCGAAGAGGATGAGCTTCAAGAGTTGGAGTTCTTACAGAGTGGAACCGTGCAGTACCAGACACGAGATAGATCTTCCAAAGAACAAGGCTTTTTTCGAATAAGCCAATTCATTTGGGACCCCGCAGATCCACTCTTTTTCCTATTCAAAGATGAGCCTTTTGTCTCTGTGTTTTCACATCGAGAATTCTTTGCAGATGAAGAGATGTCAAAGGGACTTCTTACTTCCCAAACAGATCCTCCTACATCTATATCTATATCTAAACACCGGTTTATCAAGAATACACAAGAAAAGCACTTCGAATTGTTGATTAATCGACAGAGATGGCTTAGAACCAATAGTTCATTATCGAATGGATCTTTCCGTTCTACTACTCCATCTGAGAGTTATCAGTATTTATCAAATCTGTTCCTATCTAACGGAACGCTATTGGATCAAATGACAAAGACATTGTTTCGAAAAAGATGGCTTTTCCCGGATGAAATGAAAATTGGATTCATGAGCCGGAAAGATATGTGGCCACGAAAGAGGGAGGGATTAAGTGGAACAGAATTGACTGGGCGGTAGAGTCGTGGAAACACTTGTTTCTTCCATATTTTTGACCTTAGCTCCACGGAACAATATGTTACTGCTGAAATGAAAATCTTAGATCAAAACACTATGTATGGTTGGTATGAACTGCCTCAACCAGAATTCTTGAACAGCGAACAACCAGAGCCTCTTAGAGCCTATTGCTCACTACATAAAAAAATTTCCATTAATGAAAGATGTAAATCCATTGGAAAATAAAAAATACGCATGTCTGATGAAATGGTTGTTACTATCTGTTCCAAGAACGAATCATTGGTTTAACTGAATAACTAAATAAAATAGATAGACCTTTCTCTTCGTCTCAGGTTGATGGGTCTTCTCAATTAGAAGATCTCCTATATGGATAATACACATTCCAGTTGACCGAGCCGAATTCGAATTGTTTTGTTCGGAAGCAACGATAT